CAATGAGAGAAATAATTGGGACTATGGTTTCGAACTTCTTAACGGAAGTCTCCATTAGAAATGAATTCTCTAGCATTTGACTTTTTACCACCGAAAGATTTCTTCGTACACTTGAAACATAGCCCAAAAAATGGAAGGAACGATTATCTAATTGGTTTATATGGATCCTGTGCAGTTGAGACCACAAGTGAAAATTACATTGCCATAAATAGATAAAGTGATATTTCCATTTTTTCATCAAAAGATCAGTTCCCTTTGAAATCAAAAGGGATTTTCCCCGATATCTAACATAATGCATGAAAGAATCTTTGAACAACCGCAAAGCCTTCTGAAAATCATTACAAAGCACTACTACAAGATGTTCTATTTTCCCATAGAAATGGACTCGTTCAAGAAGGGCTTCCCAGGATATTGATCGTAAATGAGAAGATTGTTTACAGATAAAAAGGAATACGGATTCCCATTCATATACATGAGAATTATATATGAATAAGGATAATCTTTCATTTTCTTTTTTTGAAAAAGAAAAGAATTTTTTTTTGCTAATGAGACTGCCCGAATGACAATACTCGTATAAAAAGATTCGCAATAAATGCAAAGAGGGGACGTCTTGTATCCAGTAACGAAGGGTTTGAACTAAAATTTCTGGATGGATAGGGTAGGGTATTAATACATCCGATATATGATATAAATAGAATATATTGTCCTCAAAAAAGGAAAATATTGAGTGGATAGATCGTAAATTATGAGATTTTGCTATTTCTCTTTTTTTTTCTAGGCAAGACACTAATTGGAAGGAGAATGGAATTTCCACAATAATTGAAAAAGCCTCCGATATCATTTTCGAATGCAAATTGTTTTTTCGCCCCAACAATGGATTTTGTTGAAAATGATTTTCATTACAAGAAATAAGAAAATGATTCTGTTTATGCATTCGAATAATTAAACGTTTCACAATTAGTGAACTAGATTTATCGCCATAACCTAAATTTTCTATGGATTCGTAAGGAATCGGTCTATTTAAACCATGATCATGGCCGAGTGCGTAGATATATTCCTGAAAAAGAAGTGGATACAGGAAGTGCTTTTGCTCAGATCTAAATGTTTCTAAATATCCTTTTAATTTTTCCATTTGAAATGACCAAAAAGTGTGGAAGGTTTCTTAGATTAACAAATGATACATAGTGCGATACGGTCAAAACGGGGTATCCAATAAGAAAGGAATACCTCGAAGATAAGTAGCCAATCCACGGATCTTCCCTTTTCTTCTATCCCACCTTTCGTTCCACTTACAGGAAGTGGTTAGAAATCCTTTATTTTTGCAATCCTATCGCTCTTTTGATTTTGGAATTTATTTTTTTCTCAGTATACCGTTTCTTCTACACATTGCTTTTCCCATAAGAATCTAAAAAATGAGAGAATAATGAATAATTAGGATTCAAAAAAAGGGAATCGATGATTCACTCGCAGGAGAACCCCCCCTTTTCCGCATCAGACACTAATATATTTTTAACCTCTAATTAGACCGGGCAATTATTCGAATTAAGAGAAAAAGCTCGTTACTTCGGGTTTCCCTATAATTGGAGCTTTAGAGCTCTATCCATTTATTGACTCAACCCAATGATGAATTGATTTGATCCCCTTCCAAGAATCAAAACAAGATTTTGTAATGATCCGGTCTAGTGAGGATTAAGAATGGGGTATTCTTAGAATTCTCCATTGAAACGACATGCTGTTTTTTCCATTCATCCCCTTAAGGATCAGTCGTGGTCTTACAAACTTTACTAATAGTATGTACAAATACGTTGCTTCATCCAAATGTGTAAAAGATCATAGTCGCACTTAAAAGCCGAGTACTCTACCGTTGAGTTAGCAACCCATATATGTATATGTTAAGTAAATAGGATGTATAAATACGATCGTAATATAATAATATATTTTATATATATTTATAAAATATATGATAAGGAAATCCCCGACCTACCTACCAAAACTAAAACTAGTAACATAGTGAAAAATCTAAAGAAATCGTTTAAGAATCTATCAGGAAAATAAAAAAGAAACAAAAACGAACAGATCAGACTAAAAAACGAATTGTAGTGCAGGGATCCATAGAAAAAGGTACTCTACTAACACTATAAAATAAAAATAAAAAAAGAAAATATAAAAAAAGAAAATATAAAATAAAAATAAAAAAAGAAAATATAAAAAAAGAAAATATAAAAAGGTATATAAATGGGCGAGACCCTATCCAATTTTTCATGAATTTTTTCCATTCAACTAAAAACGAAAAAGAGACTTCTTTTGTTCTAGTGAGTTTTGTGAATCCACCATTTTCGTGAAGTGAAGTGTGAAGTGAATAAACGAAGTGTTTGATCGTGGAGAAATCGATCGATTTCTCCACGATCAAATTATATTTGATCGATACACTATTGTCAATATGAATTGAATGTTGAAAAAAAAATAATAAATAAAAAGAAAATGAATAAGTATAATATAATATAATAATGAATAAAACTATTCAATTAATGAAAAAACGAATTTCAAAGAATTCCATTTTTGTTGGATTGGCACTACATAGATAAGAAACGAAGTACGGATAGGGGAATAAATTAAGAAAAAGAAGGATAAATCTAGAATTTTTCCAATATAGGTAAGTACAATAAGTAAGATTGACTCTTTACCTGTTTAAATAAAATCCAATAGTAAAAACCCCTTCATGGTAATACCTACACCTCATAGATCCAGTTATTTCATCTATTCACTTGATCACTTTTACCGTCTCATATCAATACAATAAGATTTTAAAAATTATAAAATATACATACGATCTTAGAATTTATATAGGATTAAGTATGAATAGAACAAGCCCATAAGGGGGTAGAGGAGTGGAGAAACAATTCCCAAAAATTAGATATGGAGCCCCCCTTTTGTTTGATTAACTCGAATTGTTTGATTAACTCGAAGTTCTTTAAATATCTCCGCCTTCTTTGAAATATCATGAACAGTTCCTGTAGGTTGAGCACCCTTTCCGAGGAAGTATAGAACAGCAGGAACATTTAAATATGTTTGATTCTTGATCGGATCATAAAAACCCACTTTCTGAAGATCCCTTCCCTCTCTTCGTGATCGAACATCAATTGCAACGATTCGATAGACGGCCCATTGGGATAGATGTGGATTAACCCCCCCCCCTGGAAACGTATAAGAGGCTTTCTCCTCGTACGGCTCGAGAAAGAATGATGAGAACTTATGCATATATGCGGTAAATGCATTTATGAAATAATCAATTAGACTAGAATTGAAGTCGTTTTTTGTTCTTCCTTCTTAAAAAAATATCATTCATACTCATAACTCAAATTAGTTAATTCTCAAGGAGCTCAAGGGCTTATACATTTATTGAGTCGTCTCTAGCATCTTTTGTTTGTCTTACCTAGGATCCATTTCCTCACTTTTTTGAATATTTGGTTCAATCCAGCTGGTAAGGCAATTGCAAAAGAGTGTTTCCTTGTTTCAATATCTGTTATCTTTACATTGATCCTTGGGTTTAGACATTGATCCTTGGGTTTAGACATTACTTCGGTGGTTCTTAATCTCTCAAAAAAGCAGCAACATACCCTTTATTGTTTCTTTTTATTGAAGAATCATAGGAATGATTGATTCCTCTGTAATACACTTATAATCGAAATAGTTTTATTAATTTCGATCGATTTCACCTTTTTTATTTGAAACTTATTCGAAATTGACCCCTTTGATCCTATATCGAAGATATGTTTACGAAGTTTGTTCAATTTATTGATTGGTACTAACCCTAGACCCCCTCTCCTGCTAAAAAAATCATTTGGACTCGAGCTCCATCATGTACCCTAAAATTCTCATTAGGGATCGTTAGAACAAACTAAACTATGTCGAGCCAAGAGCATCTTCGAGGATATAGAAAGTGGCGGATTCTTGCATCCACTGCCAATGATGTCCTTCAAGTCGCACGTTGCTTTCTACCACATCGTTTCAAACGAAGTTTTACCATAACATTCCCCTAATTTGAAATTCTAGAACCAGTGTGGAATTGATTCAATATAGAATCAAATCATGAATAGTCATTGGATTTATTTAATCGGTGCTCCATAATTTTTTTTTTCGATATACTTTTTCGATATAGAAGTATAAGTATTCATATAGAGAAGCTTTAACAAAGATTTCATTCCATCTTTTATCATTCAAATAAATGGAATGAAATCTTTGTTAAAAGACATCAAAATGGGGTTGCTTAACGCTTATTTACACCTAATCACAAAAAAGAAAAATAGATGGAGAAAATCGAACTTATTTGTTTTTTTTTATTTTTATAAGGATAAATATAAAAGAATTGGTGAAATATAAGATTAAAGTCGTTATTCTTTAATTGAATTTAAAATTCAATTAAAATTAATTAGTAATTATTGAAATGAAAAAAATACAAGTCTGATAAAATCAGAATTGTAGGAGTATGATCTTTCCATATATACATCAGATATAAGGAGCACTTGTCAATAGAGTATACTAATGACATTGTCATTATTTACGTTTGGGAAATCACGGGCCTTTTTCGCCGAAATCGAAATTGCCACGTTACTGAAATACAAGAACAGGAATACATATAAACAATATTTATAGTGTATTAAATAATGAATATAGTGCATTAATGGCTCATTTTCTAAAGCTTTTATTTTGCTTTACTTGAAACTGAAAAACAAAAAAAACAAAAATGCAAGTTGCAATTTTGTTTTTCAAGTTGATAAACCACATTTCCATAAATGACAAATTCCATCAAACTCGAGTGGAAAAAAAAATGATTGACTTTCCAAAACGATAGAAAACCCCTCTCTTTCCCATTTTGCCACAAAACAAAAGCATGTGGTGAGGGAATCATTTTTTTCTTTAAAAATACGGAACAACCTATTTTTTAACTAACTAACCTCACTCAATATGAATAGAACCCGGGTGAAAGGAGCGGGCATACAATGAATAGTCTACCCTCCTTTTCAAAAAAAGATTTTCTTTATTTAATTTATGTACACATCCCAACAAAAAAAGATTTTTGCTTCCATCCACGCGGCATTTAGATTTCTACCCTTGTGAGAAACAACGTCGAAGAGGATTATAAATATATATATAACAATCATTAAAAACCCAAAGGAAAAAGAAAATGACATTGTATCCACCACTGATAGATACGCAGAAAAGGATGTTCTTTAAGTTTCTTCTGTTCTGAGGGAACAGCTCTGGGACGGAAGGATTCGAACCTCCGAGTAACGGGACCAAAACCCGGTGCCTTACCGCTTGGCCACGCCCCATTTATATGTCGATTAGACAATAATCGACAATAATATTGTTATTGTCTGTTCGTCAATTCCAACCCAAATATCTACCGAATTGGTTGTTGCTAAGATTCGATACGTGGAAACGTAGAATGAAAATAAATTCATTGATCATTGCATAGAATTCCATTAAGATATTGTATGAAAATAGAATTCCATCTTGATTTGCATTTTACAATTAAAGGGTTTTGGTTGGGGGAGGAAAAAGAAAAAAGAAGGATTTTTTTCTTTTCCCCCATATCAATAACTCAATAAAAAATGAAATTATCTCTAATCCAATCCAAGAACGAAATGTTTGTTATGCTTAATATCTTTAGTTTGATCTGTCTTAGTTCTGCCCTTCATTCGAGTAGCTTTTTCTTCGCTAAATTGCCGGAAGCTTATGCCCTTTTCAATCCAATCGTGGATGTTATGCCAGTCATACCTGTGTTCTTTTTTCTCTTAGCCCTTGTTTGGCAAGCTGCTGTAAGTTTTCGATGAGATTTTGAATTGGAATACTAAAATATTCACCACCATAGATTCGAACAAAAAATATGTGTTCTAACAAAATGGGGAAAAACAATTGCTAATATCGGGTAAATCATACATTATGAACCTTCGATTCATACATGGAAATTCTCTATGGATTGGATTATGAATATGGAGATCCGCGCGCGGGGTCTGGATCAACTAATGTCTTCTTCATTCTGATCTTACGAGCTATTATAAATAAGGTTGCCTCAAACAAAATACTAAATTGGGGAGATCCTTTTGATAACCAAGGATAGAAGTCGAATTTGAGGACAGAGAAATTTATTAAAATCCTTTTCTTGGTGCAAGATATTTGGTACAAAAATAGAGAATCTATTCCCTTATTTTCCACAATATAATTTGGAGATTGTGTAATGCTTACTCTCAAACTCTTCGTTTACACAGTAGTGATATTCTTTGTTTCTCTCTTCATCTTCGGATTCCTATCTAATGATCCAGGACGTAATCCTGGGCGCGAGGACTAAAAAACCCCCCTTTCCTCTTGTTTTTTTTTATTTTCTTTATTCTTTATTTTTTAATGATTTTTTTTACATTTCATCCATTTAACTATGAAAATGGAACTAACTATGAGAAATAAAGCCGAGACTCTCGATTTTTTCGAATTCCAACGAATTCCCGATAGAAACTAAAAAGGATCCGAAGAAACGGAGAGAGAGGGATTCGAACCCTCGGTACGAATAACTCGTACAACAGATTAGCAATCTGCCGCTTTAGTCCACTCAGCCATCTCTCCCAATTCCGAATTCAAAAATTAGATAATTCACATGTCAATTATGAATGAAAAATAGATAAAAGTCTTTTTCTTTCTTTATTTATTCTCTTTTTTATTCTAAATAAAGAATTTTTCTATCTATTTGGAAAGATAGAAATTTTATAAGCAATTGCAATTATATACCCATTTTATTAGCAATTCCGTTTGAATAATGATTCAGAACAAAAATTTCCAATAGAAAAAAAAGTACCTCTTTGATTTACTACGAAAGAGTTTTTTACTCCCCCAGCCTGGCTAGTACCTAGCCGGGCCATTCTTTGTTTTGCTTCTTGTCATTTTCATTTCATTTCTATGATTAGTATAATCTTTATGTATGATAAAGGTTATTTTTCTTACTTCTTTTTCTTTTATCCATTTTTTTATTCAAAAGCAAAATCTATATCAGATTTCCATTCCGACGAGAATCCCCCCTTTTCCTCACGGAAAAACTTCGTTTGTTTGAAATGAAATCCACAAACAAAGCGAATACTATCTTCATTAGATCTAATGAAATTAACTCAATTCATAAGATCTGGGGAGTGTATGAGAATAAATGAAGTAAGGAGGAATCGCTCCGAAAAGGAAGAGAAAATACAACCAACCCCCCTCCCCCTATTCGACAAATGATGTATTTATATACATTATATATATTATAGCGGGTATAGTTTAGTGGTAAAAGTGTGATTCGTTCTATTAATAGCTTAAATAGTTAAGGGATCCTTTAAGTTTAACCGAGATTCCGATCAAAAACTTTATTTCTTAGAAAAGGTTTAATCCTTTACCTCTCAATGCGCCATTTGGAGAAGAAGATAGATTCTCGTGATTTATATCCAATCCAAAAAGTCAATTAGAAATTGAAAA